AGAAATTCTGGTAGTGCCGTACGGAAGAAAGAGGAGACCCATAAAGTGGCGGAAGCTAACAAAGCTTTTGCCCATTTCCGTTAGTTTCAGATTTGTTTCAATCCACAATCTTTTCATTGTGGATTGGAACCAGGGCGCGGGTTATCGGGAATCAGAATACGCCATAAACAAATGGATAAGTAAAAATTGGACGCTGAATAAGAGATATCTAAGCCATAAGTGAGGATTGATAATTATTTATTAGATTATCAATTATTAGACTCTTTATCTTATAGAAGGGAAAGAAACTAATGTGGAGTTGGAAAGTCCATCGGGAAAAGGCTTGATGCAATATCGATTAGTTATTCGGAGAACTGAAATCGATTGGGACGCACATAGAGAAAGCTGTATGATCTGAAAGATCACTACAATTTGAGAAGCTTCTCCCAGTTCCAAACCTGGAATGAGACTCCGACACTTCACTTGAATCCGCCGAGTTTTAAGTTCAAGCCACAGAGATTCGATCAAAATCGACTTTCCCTTTCTTACTCACCATTTTTACCTTACTTGCTACAACCCTCCAACTACTTTAGAGAGATTTCATCTAATAAAAACTAGTGTATCAGAGACAGAATGTTGTACTCCCATTCGTCGAAATGGAACGTTGCTTCATATTTATAGGGTGATCGATAATCAATATCGTTCCAATTCTCAATGGATGATCAATGAAGAGTTAGTCTCCCTCCTTCCCACGAGACATAGAGTAAAAACCAAAAATTATTTGTTCTAAAAAATTTGTTCTAAAAAAGGGAAGCCGCGTTGTGAAATAAGGGATAGGAATTATTCAAGATACCGAGAAATAGCCTCTGTATCTAATAGTTTTGGATACTCAATCAATCTTAGTTGACACGGATAGGATTTCGTGATATACTGGGAATCAACAAGCTTACTAGCCTGGGGAATCACTAATTATTTTGAAAACCAAATATTACCATGACCGCAACTTTAGAAAGACGCGAAAGCGCAAGCCTATGGGGTCGCTTCTGCGACTGGATCACCAGCACTGAAAACCGTCTTTACATCGGATGGTTCGGTGTCTTAATGATTCCTACCCTACTAACCGCAACCTCTGTATTCATCATTGCTTTCGTCGCAGCTCCTCCTGTAGATATTGATGGTATTCGTGAGCCCGTTTCTGGTTCTTTGTTATACGGGAACAACATCATCTCTGGTGCTATCATTCCTACTTCTGCAGCTATCGGGTTACACTTCTACCCAATTTGGGAAGCAGCTTCCGTTGATGAATGGCTATACAATGGTGGTCCTTACGAACTGATCGTTCTTCACTTCCTACTTGGTGTAGCTTGCTACATGGGTCGCGAGTGGGAACTAAGCTTCCGTTTGGGTATGCGTCCTTGGATTGCTGTTGCGTACTCAGCTCCCGTCGCAGCTGCTGCCGCCGTCTTCTTGATCTACCCAATTGGTCAAGGAAGTTTCTCTGACGGTATGCCTCTAGGCATTTCTGGTACTTTCAACTTTATGATCGTTTTCCAGGCTGAGCATAACATCCTTATGCATCCTTTTCACATGTTGGGTGTAGCTGGCGTATTCGGCGGCTCTCTATTCAGTGCTATGCATGGTTCTTTGGTAACTTCTAGTTTGATCAGAGAAACCACTGAGAATGAGTCTGCTAATGCAGGTTATAAGTTCGGCCAAGAGGAAGAAACCTACAACATCGTAGCTGCTCACGGTTATTTCGGCCGTTTGATCTTCCAATATGCTAGCTTCAACAATTCTCGTTCTCTACACTTCTTCTTAGCTGCTTGGCCCGTAGTAGGCATCTGGTTCACCGCTTTAGGTATCAGCACCATGGCATTCAACTTGAATGGTTTTAACTTCAACCAATCCGTGGTTGACAGCCAAGGTCGTGTTATTAACACTTGGGCTGATATCATAAACCGCGCTAACCTGGGTATGGAAGTTATGCATGAACGTAACGCTCATAACTTCCCTCTAGACTTAGCTTCTGTTGAAGCTCCTTCTATAAACGGATAATATCTGTCTGGTTATGCAGTATAACTGGACACCAAACCTTTTAGTTTTAAAAGGTTTGGTGTCCAATGAGGTTTCGTTCGATAAAACGAATAGAAAGAATGGTGATGGTTTGTCAGAATCTTACAATCATAAGTTCCCAATCTTGAATTCTGAAGAATCCTTAGAATACTCTTATGCGGCTGTAAATATTAAAACTATTTCTATTCCAATGCACAGAATGCTTGTAATCTACCAATGAATAGAGTGGGAGTACGTTCTTCATTTCACAGATTTCCTATTGTCTCGTTATATACACAACTAATATGTATGTGTATCAATCGAAGGACCCTAATAGCTTAATAGATCGATCGTGTTCCCTTTCACGTTCAGGGAGCCCAGTAGTAGAGGGGGCGGACGTAGCCAAGTGGATCAAGGCAATGGATTGTGGATCCATCACGCGCGGGTTCAATCCCCGTCGTTCGCCCATCCAATTAGATAACTCGTTCTTATTGCTTGGAATAGAAAAAGTTAAAAAAAAAAAAGTGGATAGGTTATGTACAGGTATCCTCAACAATAACGATTTGAAATTACCGATCCAATTCCAGTTTTGGACACGAATATGTATAGAAATCACTATACTTATTTGAAGTACTTACTCCAACGTATCTTGAATCTTTCAAGATTATCCATATAATAAATGTGAGAAATAGATAGTATCTATCACATATGAATAAGATGAAAAAAGAAAATAAGGTAGAAAGGGTGGGAAAAAAAAGAGTAGGAAGTCCATATTCTCTATCTAAAGTTCCGGGGTTAGTAGAAATCAGTAGATTAGACTACTTCTTCGAATCATTGAAGAACCAACATCTCAAAGAATTTTTAATTGGTCCATTGTCTAGTTATGAACCTTTTATCAGATTATTTGACTTATGGAGTCTAAGTTCACTATTTCTAAGCAATCTGCGTCATTCAGTAAAGAGGGGTAGTAGCATCACCCTGGAAATCCTAATGTTACTAACAATACCAATTTCTATGCATTGCTTGAGTGATAGAAGTTCGATCGAAAGAAGTTCTATATTAGCGAAAATAATTAATGGGGGTGGTGGAGTAAGAAAAGAACAAGCAGAAAATTCTGGTGACTTATCCTACTACTTTCTTCAATCCAAAAGATCTTTATCTGTTGAAAAGGATGGGAAGAGAAGAACACCTGATTCTTACTATTTAGGGTCGAACGAAGATATTCCCACAGGTTCGACGAGAGAAGAAAAGCAAGTTCGTTATGGTGCAATGAATCCTCTGGTTTCAGGTAGATGGAAGGTCTGCATAGTGAGGGATTCACTCCCTGGCGAGGATATATCCAGAGATGAGACTGAGAGGATTCAGATATTATGGAGGGATAGGTTTTTAGAAGATTCAAATAGGTTTTTCAAATTCTATAAACATGCGGGACTTTATCAAAAGAAAAGGAAAAGTGACTGTTACCAAAATGATTCTGATTCGTTATTCTTCTGAAAAATCCGTAACAAGCAAGATCTGGATCGACTACAAACAACAAGATTGAGGGAGGCCTTTTCCAATTTGTCTTCATTTCCATCTTGTAAAAATACAATGTCGTCTCGTGATGGTATATCCGGGTTAGATTGTCACGAAAATGGGGGAGACTCTCCTATTCTACACACTTATTCACAAATAAGAAATGAATTAATAAATCGACTCACTGGATTTATTTTGATAATTGAGGAATTGAATCCGACTTCTAATGGGGCAATAATTATTGATATTAATAGTAATGAGAAATCTGGGAAAGTATTTCCATTGAAAATGGAAAAGAATCTATCATTTACTAGGATATTTGGCAAGAAACTAGAGTTGCCGAGTAGCAAATACTTTGACCTCAATAGAATTATTCCAAGATATTTTAAAATATCTTTAGGTATACCTAGAGAAGTAACTAATAGAATCGAAAATACTACTTTTTTAAATGAATTGAAAGGAAAAGATAACATACATTCAATATATTCTCTAGTTAGGTTGTATGGACGAAATAGATTGATACCTCTCTACTCAACATACACACTTATTTTATATGACTATTTCTGTGCATTAGCTAGTGAATATTTCTTCCGAATCAAATATCGGTTGGATGGCTGGGCGGGGAGCGGGGAATCCACCGGTGTAACAAGAATTGCAACTGAATAAAGATTATTGGAATGGAAAGATAACATAGAGCGTTTGTTGAACGAGTATATGACCTTCCGAATCGATGAGTATAGGAATGTTCAGTCAAATGCGCATAGATGGCTTGATACAACCAGAGATTCGTATTTTTCCCCTTTCGGGAGAGTCTTTTTAGAAATAAAGTATGACTTGGATAAATCGATTTACGGTGTCTCGATAATGAGAAACAAATTACTAAATAGTATTGGTACTAGTATTAATAACACCACTCAGAATAACGAGAAGTATCCTCATCGATTTCTCAATGTTTTATTTCTTTACAAAATGATTGTTACCGAGGTTACTCGCCAAGAAGTTCTGATAGATACGATTGATTATTGCATCGATAAATTGAACGATATAGATCTTTCGATGCTTGATCCCTTATCGAGTTTACTCGATATTGACATTGACGAACAGATATCTTTCCTCAAAAGAATTCTCAAGAGAAAAAAGATTTTATTCATTGAGTCCAGATTGTTAATGGATAAAAAATCGATAGGCTCTTCAATCTCACTAGAACCCGCAGTGAATCCGCCTCTTGTTGGATTACCCCGCATCGAATCTATCCGAACAGGATTTTCAAGTGATGCTCTTTCCACTACGGGGAGGCAGACTTGGGATCTGTTTCTAGATAATTCAAGTCGTGGCAGAGGTTCAAATAAAGATATTGGTGAGAGTATTTCAAGATACATTTCCGATGAAGTGAATACACTAAACTTTCTAGACCACTCTAATCTACCTGTATGGAACTATGCTAGAAGCAATTTCATTCCGAGAACCAAAAGGGATTTCTTTATTGGGAGATGTAGCAGCAGTTATTCCAATGTCTTAGATAATTTCTATGTGGGCTCCGATAATGAAGTCATCTCATCTAATATCATCTCATCTATTCAGTCCCAACTGTCGGATTCATTATCACCCAATTTATCGAAACGAACAGAAGGGGAAACTGTTGATCATGTACTCACAACAGTTCAACCTATTCCGTCTAATCTGCATGAATCTGCAACATTATTATTAACTCATTCAGATAGACTTTTTAATTCTATTTCAGATCTGAAAAGATTATTGTCGAAGTTGAACTCATCTCCTCGTGAAACGAGAGATTCGTTTCTATCTTCGTGCAGTAGCGATGGATTTTATTTGGAAATGGAAAAAACGTTGATAAACTCTAATCCATCGGCGGATCGGCGACCCCGACCTCGTCCTAAGAATCTGGGGTTGGATCAAGTCAATTCAGAAGAGAAGTCTATTGAAGATAGATCAGACTCGGGGGATGTTTCCACCAAGAATCGATTCTATCAAAATGATCCATCTATTGGATATTTCTGGGAACCAGAAGAATTAGAAACGCTTTACTGGTCGCTAAGATTTTCATTACGCAACGATGTAACATCAAGATCTCTAATAGGATTGATTGGGAAGAAGGTTCCGCACGAAGATACGAAGTTTGCAGATCCATATATCCGTAAAGAGCCTATCCGTCCATCCCATTTCATCAATTTCAATGAATTATCAAAAGATTTGAACAAATATAAGATCTCTTGGATCTTTTGGAAAGACAATATCTGTGAAAAATGGAGCCTATTCAGAGAGTATATACCTTGGTTTTTTACCCCTAACCGGTGGAGATACTTCTACGATCCGATTAGAGAAACATATCCAGAAATAGTACTTAAAATAAGTGATGACTCGAATCATAATCTACCTAGAATTTATAAAAGAATTGCTGAGGATATAGATGGTACCAAAGCTTATTTATTCCAAAGCCTAGAATTGAGATTCAAAACTGATTCCATCAATACCATATTATCCAGGATAGATCTTATTCTTTTCAAAGAAATTACTAATGAAACGAAGATGTCACATTCAGGATGGTCAGTATCTCAATTTTCCAATAAGTCTATCTTATCTTACCTTATTCTCTCAATATTATTCGTTCTTGCATTCTCCAAGCACCATTTGTCTGCCGTTTCGGGTTCTAATTCCCTTCATTCATGGAAACGTTTCGATACTATTGGATATTTAATAGACCCAATGCGTGGATCCTATTTGAAAAAGGTAATGTATTCCCCTTCGACAAGGTAAATGTAAACGAAAGATCTACTAATCTATTCTTTGAAGAGATTCTTGAATTATATAAATAATATAATCTTTTTCTCCTTCGTGAAAAATGAACTAGATTCATGGATACTTTGTAGGGAAAGCCCCGATACCCTTAATAGTAAGAAAGAACTATTGACTCAATATTTAGTAACGAATAAGATTATTTCCAAGTATGAATCGAAATTGAATTCCAATTCTGATTTATCGAGCAATGAGATTGATCATGAAGCTTTCCCACAAGAAAGATCTAATGTTTTGGCATACCTACTTCAATTCCGCCAAAATGATCTATTAAGTTACAAGATCCGTAAGTTGGATCCTGCGGAGAAGTGGGCTCTTTCCGCCCCCGAGAGAAATAGTCTATTTTCAGCAACGACGAGACGAAGAGGCATTCTAAATATGCCATGTCATGACATACCTATCTCACTCTAATCAGGATTATTACCATCTAAAGGAATTCCGGTAGTAGGACCCATAGAAACTGGACGATCTTCCGTTATTAGGGATGTAGCATCCAAATCCTACTTCCCGTTGATGAGGCTACCACTAAGAAAGTTGCTATACAATCGATCATATTTCAATAATATACATGGAAATTTCATCTCGAAAGAGAGTGTACACCGATTAAATCTCATTTTTGCAATAGCGAGAGAGGTGTCTCCCTGTACAATATGGATTCAAGATATTCATGAATTGAATGTTCATCGCTCGTATCATAGACTAGAAGCTGATCCCAGATTCTTACTTTGCCCAATATTGAGGAGTATTGGTTATGGGCGCAGTAATTCTCGCATTCGTAAGAATATTGTTATTGCTTCGACTCATGTACCTGCAAGGGTAGATCCAGCTCCAATAGCTCCGAACCGGTTAAACTAATTGATAAATTTCCGAAAGTCCAACAGGTGTCAACGTCAGAAAGAATTGTCAATTCTCTTACGTATCAAAGGCTTCAAAATAGAGGCTAATCCGCTTCTTCTTGAAGGTACTGGGTCTGGAACTACGGGTTATAGCAAACGAGATTTATTCCTTTCTGCTAATGAAGCATTATTAATCGGTACTTCCAAAAGGAAAAAGATTGTATGTAGTGATGCAATTGGATTAGCGTCACATAGACAACATTCAATTGTTACTTATATGGGCAATGGGATAGAATCCAGTTCTGAATACGAAATCTCTTCTCAGAGGATAGGAGAAGCTATTCTAAAAAATAGTTTGATAGATACTTATCCCACAAATATTCTATTTATTGGTAGTAATGCGTCAAAGAGGCGATTTTATCATTTGTCTAACTGGTATGTGGAACCTTCAATAACCGAGTCAACAATTAAGGAATTCACTCTATTTTTGCATATCCTAGGGCTACTGGCTGGATTAGCGGCTCGCGGTTCGTTCAAAATGGATATGAGAAAGAAAGAAAATTTCATTGTTATTGATAAACTTGTAGAGAATGACTTTAACCTAGCGTGTGGTGTTCTAGAAAACCTTTCAAAGGATTTCTCATGTTCAGAAATCTGTAGAAGCAGAAGTCAATCCAATAATAGTCTTTCTTTTCCTTCTCCTACTGAACCCAGGTACTGTTCAGATATAACCTATACAAGTCATTCTTCTAAATCTACGAGAAAAGGGGTGTTTAATTCTCTAACCGACTTCGAAATGAAACAGTCAACCGAAATAGACTTAGTTCCGACGGAAGTATCGCGTGAGATTACTTGGTCCCCTAAGGCTTGGCGTCTCAGTTTCATGCGAAGTGGTACTTATGAATCGATAAGAGTCTTATCCGAATTCAATAATTTGTATAATCTAATCCTCCTTTACCAAAATCAGAATCAAATACCCCAACGGGATTTCGAATTGAATAAGATTAAGTATAGTGAAAATAGATCGTATGAGAAAAAAGGATATCTTTTCAGTTATAAGAGAGCTTTAGGTAGGTTGAGGCAAAGATATATTAAAAGATTGGAAAACCGATTGGATAATATCTCGTTACGTGAGCAATTTCTCGAATTGGGAATCTCCGACTCATCTAATCAATATGAAATACAATGTAATCGATCCGATGAACCGACTCGATTCTTAGGGGGGCGCTTCATCTGGGACCCTATGCTTCTATTCCAGCCGGATCCTAACATTCCCTCCTCGCGCCGTAGTTTATTAGCAAATCAAGAACTGGTGCGGAGGCTCTACGTAACTTACGGTATGAGAAGGGAGCGCGAAAAACATTTCTCAAACGAAAAGATTAAAAATTTCTTTCTCTATCGTGGATATGATCCGAAATCGATAGCTGAATCATCTATTAAGCGGCGGAATAATTTCCCTTTGGATGAGGAGCGACATTCCGAATACGTCAAAGAAACTTAGTTTATGCATATACATCTGCAATATCCACAGATATTTGTTCCCATTCACTTGTATCAAAGCATTGTAGTAGAAGATTTGCAAGAGCGATTTATTCGTTTTAGGCTTCTGGTTCATAGAAATAGATGGATGAGACGGAACCGTTCCCCATTTAAGGATTTTCTTATCTATAATATGTTGCTTGAAACTTATTACTATCTTTTCAATCCGTTCCAGTTTGGTGGGACGTCACTGGATCAAATAACGAAACAATTTCTTAATGAAAGTTCAATATCATATAAGAAAATCTTAGATACTATTCAGTCAGTCTAGATCTCTAGCAATATAGAGGTATTTAGAAGTCGAATCAGTAGAAGGAAGATCTATCTTTTCCTTTTACTGATACAAAGAATAAGATTCTGCTTGTAGAATCTCAAATGATTAAGAATTTATAGATCATTTACTAGATGAGTCTTTCTACTTGAAAAAAAAAAAAAAATGAAAAATGAAAAAGAATACTAATTTCTTCTATAGGGAGTATGGGAAGCGGTTTATAGGGAAGCAACTTTTCAATATCCTGTTCAGAATAGATCCTTGATAAAATTGTGGATTCACTCTCGAGGTGACTGATTGATTTGCTTATCCCAATCATTCAGTACACCAGAGTGGAGTAGGGATTCTCGAAAAAGCGACGCTTAAATAGGGTCCTTAGAAGCATTGGATTATCCAAAAGGGGGGAACGTTTTGGTTCTTTCATCAATTAGTGTAGCTTGAAATAAACATGATATTGAATCCTTCACTGGTTGATGGGCTATAGTGATTTGATTTGGCATATGGGTGAAAGACAACTATCCTATCACTGGGAGTTTTTTATGTAGATAATGTCAATCTTTAAGGATATTATGAGAATGTACCTTCCCCTTTTTTAGGGGGAATCAAGTTCTTTTATTCGAAAGAAGCGTCATCATCTCCATCATCTAAACCATCTTTCATTCCACCGGAAATAGATGAATCTCCCCGGGTAGGATTTGAACCTACGACCAATCGGTTAACAGCCGACCGCTCTACCGCTGAGCTACCGGGGAAAATGGTAGGGGATTTAGTCTCATACACATTTAAAGTAAAGACCCTTGTTCTTTGAGCCGCCCCTGAATCTACAAGACGTTAAGCTTCCTCCGACATTTCAGAAACTTTGCGTACACCCTAACTCTTATTATAGGAAGAAGCGGCAGCGATAGCAATCCTATTTGAATAGAGCCCCCGAATCATGGGGGGGGCTGGTGTGGTTGATCTTGGCCATGATTGATTGCCCCCCCCATGATCTGTATCGATCAATCACCAATCAATAGTTTCTATTCTCCCCCTTCCGAGAAGCATAGTAGAATAGCCACAGGATTCTTCTACCTCATGGAATGGAAGTAGAAGGAATATCTTTCAATAGTAATAGGGAGAATAAAGAAAGGGAAAAGGAGAGAAATAGAGATGGGGAAGATGAGGAGTAGTCGGAAGAAATGAACACGAATTGGAGCTTTGTTTTTTTTTTTCTTAAGTAATTGGAGGAACGAGAACTGCTAGTAATATTAGTGGGATAATTCCAGTAATTAATCCAAACGAATAATAAGATATTCTACCGCTTCCTCCGTATCTTGCGCCCTCTCCAAAAAAAAAGCTAAAAGCACCGGTCCCATTGATAATTCCATCGATTACCCATTGGTCAAAAAATACGACTAGTTTACTCAGAAAAAGTATAGTTTTTATGAGGTAGACGTTGTAGTAATAATCGATGTACCCTCGATTTAGTGACCAACCTTGAATGAAATGTCCAAACGAACTCAACATATTTTCATCTAGTTTAATATTCCAAATATAGTTATTTATTTTTCTTTGATAAAAAGAAATTGGTCCATAGATTACATAGGAAATGAATATTCCAACGAAAGATAGACTGATCGAACCGATTGAATCTACCAAGAGTTCTATCAAATTTGCTTTATTAGACTTAATAGGAACGATGAGGGGAATCAACCATTCAGACAATGAATCCAGACCAGTTTCTTTTTGGATAGAATTGACTCCTATCAACCCAGCCAATACGGTGGGCATTACCAAGATTATTAGAGGTAATACCATAAAAAAATCTGATTCTTCGGGATTTAATAAGTTGTGGGAATGGGATGCATTGGAATCTGTTTGAAGTTTTTTCTCATGAGTCAGATTCTTTTTAGCAGAATATGCAACTGGAACAGCTTCTGGAAGCTCTGCCTTCTCTGAGGATAAGGGATTGTCAATAAGTTTTTCAATGGGTAATTCTTTTTTAGTTTCCCCCCATAAACTAATATTATTATTGGATACACGAGAAATACCAAAATTGCTGGGACTAATAGTATTGGCACGGAAATCTCCCTCAAATGTGAGGAGATAGATACGAAACATATAAGACGCAGTAAAACCAGCTGTGATGGAAGCTATCCATCCAAGGTAAGAGGAATATAACCAACTCTCTGCAGTAATTTCATCTTTAGACCAAAAACAGGCTAGTGGTGGTATACCACATAGAGAAAGAGTACCTAAAAAAGAAGTAGTTCCGGTAATTGGCATACACTTCCGTAAACCACCCATGAGAAGCATATTCTAACTCTTAATGGGAGAGTATCCAACTGCTTTTTCCATCGAATGAATAACTAAACCAGATCCAAGAAATGATGAGGCTTTGGAATAAGCGTGTGTGATAAGATGAGACGAAGCAGATCGATAAGCACCAATGCCCAAGGCTAACACCATATATCCCAGCTGAGACATAGTAGAATAGGCCAAACCCTTCTTAAGATCCCTCTGGGTGAGGGCCAATGTCGCCCCCAATAGGGCTGTTGTTCCGCCTATCCAAGCAATAACACTCATACTCAAGGGTAATATTGCAATGAGATTAAGGATTCGAGCTATAAAAAAGATTCCAGCAGCTACCATAGTAGCAGCATGTATGAGAGCTGATATAGGGGTGGGTCCCTCCATTGCATCCGGCAACCATACGTGGAGTGGGAATTGCGCAGACTTAGCCATTGGCCCTGAAAATAGTAGAAGAGCTATTATATTAGCCAGGACGGAGTTAACACTACCACTACTAATTAATTCAATGAATCAATCACACAATTCATAAATCTCGAAGCTACCGGTTATCCAATAGATACCCAATATACCCAGTAATAATCCAAAATCCCCTATACGATTGGTTACAAAAGCTTTCTGACAGGCATTGGCGGCACTAGGTCTCGCAAACCAGAAACCTATTAACGAGTAAGAACGCATCCCCACTAATTCCCAGAACACATAAATCTGTATCAAGTTAGGACTGAAGACTAATCCTAGCATTGACGCGGTGAATAAACTCAAATAAGTAGAAAATCTAGCATATCCTTAGTCGTGACACGTATAACTATCACTGTAAATCGTTACTGAGATACCTACAGTAGTAACTAATATTGACATAATAAGAGCGAGTGGATCTATCAAGAAACCTATTTTCAGGGAAATATCATCTTTAAGAATCCATGACCACAAATACTCTTGGGTGGAGTGATTAACATTTTGTTGCCAAAATAAAAGAAAGGAAATAAACATAGAAACAGTCAGTGAGAGAATACTGAACGCGGCACATGAGCGGCGAAGACCTTTCGTAGCTTTTGGGAGTAAGAACGATACTAATCCAGTTGAGCCGGAAGCTACTAGTGGGCACAAAGGAACGATCCAAACATATTCATATGAATATTCCGCAAACATATTAAATTCAAATTGAATTTGTTATTTTTTTACTTAAAAAAAAAGGAACAATAGGGGATGGAATTATTAGTATGTCACTAGATAATTTGTTTATCTTCTATCTCAATTGAATCTTTGCAACTTGACAAGATTTAAACACGTTAGAGATACTTATCTAAATTACAGTTTTCAATCCCAAACCGATTGGTTTCACAAAACCTTTTTCAGTATAAAAAAATCGTAATGAATAGATATGCAATAATTGACGTTGGTGGGAAACAACTCCGAGTGGAACCAGGAAGATTCTATGACGTTCGTCACTTCGCGTCAATTCAAGACGTATCCAGGTCCAACGTGAAAGTATCGATAAATCGAGTCTCACTTATTCGTCGTGGATCCGAAATAAGTATTGGACATCCATGGTTGAGTGATGCAACTGTTAGGGGAAGAATACTACACCCTTGTTTCGGAAGTAAAATAGTGATACAAAAGATCCATTCTAAGAAGAAAACACGAAGAAAATTTGGATACAGAGAAAATTTGATCCGATTCGTGGTCGATTCTATCTATTTCAACGGTAAAGAATTAAATGATTGTTAACTGATTTCCTGTATCACCCACTAGTTACGTAGAAAATTAGTATAACAAAAACGTAGGTCTATTTCTTTTTTTATTACTTTTCACCCGCATCGTTCATTTCTTCTTTTCTCTCATTATATCTATTCTATTGATACGTATCAATATAGTTAACCTCCTCAATTTAATCATAGATATTAAAATATATATAGATATATACTTATGGCAGTTCCGAAGAAACGTACCTCCGGGTCAAGGAAAAGAATTCGTAACCGTGTGTGGAGGGCTAAAGCGGTGAAAGTAGCATCAAAAGCTTTTTCTTCAGCCCAATCCATCTTAACTGGTCGTTCAAAAAGTTTTTATTATATAACAAACGATAAAATTTCTGGAACAGATTAAGTAGCTTTTTGTGACTAATAACGAAGACTCCAAAAGGAACTGATTAAGATAAGAGGATTTGAAGTGATAAGAATCCTAATAATAAACGATATATTCAAGTTATTTGATTAATTGTTAACTTAGACTTAGTTTTTTTCCTTTTGAAAAAAAAAAAAAACTAACATCTTACGCTCATTGCATTGTTCCCACACGCATCATTGAGAGATATAACCAAATTCGTCACAGAGATACGTTCAACTGACAAGCAGCACGTTTCATATATCATTGATTGAGACATACTTGAAAGATCAGGTCACAATACTAGATTAGATATCATAGTAACCAAATAAGGCTTTACGCTGATAGTATAGATATTTCCCACTGCCGAATCGAAGCTGTAGAGAGGAGGGGGTGGTAGATGTCTAGATAGTACGTATGAGACGTAAAAAAAAAAATAATAGATTTAAATATTTATTTTAAATCTATTATTTTTTTTTTTTTTTACCTTGGACTTCGAGATAGGAAAGCTCCTCCTCTCCATATATGTATAAGTAAGTGTCACATTGTTAATTACTTAAATTAAAATATCGCATATCAATTTTTTGGATTCACTATATGACTATTATCCATTACTTTTTTATCTATTCGGAATAGCAGGATTTGAACCTGCGACCTCCATCACCCCAAGATGGCGCGCTACCAAGCTGCGCTATATTCCGTTACCCCCATACGAGTATAGCATCAAAAATCGATACGGATTCAATCCTACATTAAACAAATGCTTTTTTTCTTACTCTTACTCTCTATCCCCCCGTACATCCTTCTGGTTCATAAAAAACAAATATTGACCTATTATATAAAACTATGATAAACTTTAATTGAGTAACTTATAAGCCGCTATGGTGAAATCGGTAGACACGCTGCTCTTAGGAAGCAGTGCTAGAGCATCTCGGTTCGAATCCGAGTAGCGGCATTCCAGTGCAACATATAAAGAAAAAAAAAAAAAGTTGAACCTCGAAGAAATAGTATCGAATGAATTTATTATTCAATGAATTTCTTAAATGTAATAAAAATACGGACCTAATATATATATATATATATATTTTTTTTCTTTCAACTTCACATAATAAAGTTCTCATTTTATCTCCTTATCTTTCTCAAATGAAAAATAGATGGTATAAGTTAATTAATACTAATTAACTTGATACTGATCGAATCTGATTAATTAATTCACTGGTCCTTTTTCATTACGATGTACATTGATATAGAGCACGTATTTGCTCACATTCCCTTTCTTATGCTTTTTCCTGTTACTTTGCCGCATTGGATCGATCTAGGTTATAAGCCTCAGAGACTGAATAGTTTGAATAGAAAAGTTATGACAATTGCTTTTCTTCGTACAACAGGATTTATGTTAATTCGTTGGGTCCAAACCAAGCATTTACCATCGAGTAATCTATACGAATCATCCATGTTCCTTTCATGGAGCTTCTCCCTATCGTATATAATATTGAAAATTAGACATCAGAATGAGTGGTCAGGTGCAGTCACAGCACCAGGTGCTATGCTTACTCATGCCTTTGCAACTTCAGGCCTTCCTGGAGGAATGCAACAATCCACGCAGCTAGTACCCGCTTTGCAGTCTCATCGGTTAATGATGCATGTAAGTATGATGTTACTGAGCCATGCAGCCCTGTTACGTGGATCCCTATCAGCAATATCTTTACCGATTATTTCTTATGATAAAACAAATAGATCTTCTATTTCCAACTTAATGAACCATCAACCGATTCACAAATCGTGCAACCAATTATTGAACACGAATAGTTGTTATCACGATCAAAAACAAACTGACATGGATAATTCTTTCTATCTTTTATCCTTAAATTCACGCAAGTGCCAATTAATTAATCAATTGGATCAATGGGCTTATCAAATTATAAGCTTAGGTTTTTCTTTTCTAACTATTGGTATTCTTCCCGGAGCAGTGTGGGCTAATGAAGCATGGGGATCTTACTGGAGCTGGGATCCCAAAGAAACTTGGGCATTAGTGACTTGGCTAATACATGCTATTTATCTTCATACCAGGATAACTAAGAGTTGGAGGGGAGAGGCACCCGCCGCAGTGGCATCTACAGGATTCTTTTTGGTTTGGATTCGTTTTTCGGGAGTCAATCTATTGGGAATCGGATTACACAACTATGGATGGTTAATCTGATAACAAGGAAAGTCAATAAAAGAATAAGAGGAATAAACTGGGGCACTTTACCATTCTAAATTGTTTTCCTAATTATTGTGTAATCAGTTCCAACCGGTTACTTGAATAATAATTAGAAAAAAAAAAAAAGGGATGAGCAGAAACAAACAATTAAAAGATAAATAGAAAAAGGTTGTATCTGCTTTATCTGTTTGTTTCTGTTTCTCCATCCCCATTTATGATAATTTGTAGTATCTGTTACCTAGACAGATACGCACGGGGCAACGTTATCGCCTGAATAATCCTAAAATGATGTTACTGAGACTGGTAAATTATTCTACTAAGTAAGGATTGGATGCAAAATTTCGACATTTTGCTATCAATTGGAAGAAATAAAAAAAAAAAAAAGTATAATATTTAATCTTAAGGTATGTTTACTTCTCGTTTTTCTTTCATTCGATAAGAGAATATGAAAACAAGATCGAAAGTACTTTACTTTTCCATAGATGTAGAACCATATTTGGATATAGACCAATACCTAGTATTGGTAGAAAGAGACAAATCAAAATAAATAATTCCCTCGGACCAGAATCAATTAGATACGGATTCGATTCGTTGGACAGTCTGTACCCATAAAATATTCGACGTAACATAGATAACGAATAGATGGGAGTTAATGCTGTACCAGTTGCTTCTACTATCGTAATCACCACTTTAAATAGAGACGAATATTGCTTATTAGTAACGACTCCTGGGAATACCAATAATTCTGATGCAAACCCACTCATTCCCGGTAACGCGAGAGATGCCAGTGAGAAGATACTAAACATGGTAAATAGTCTAGGCATTGGTATTGCAATCCCTCCTAGTTGGTCGAGAGAAAGGGTACGGGTTCTATCATAACAGGTACCCGCAAGAAAAAACGGAGCTGCACCTATTAAACCATGGGAAATCATTTGTAATATAGCTCCATTAATGCCCGTATTTGTCGAGGAACCAATCCCGATGGTTACAAAACCCATATGAGAAATTGATGAATAGGCTATTCTTCTCTTAAGGTTACGCTGACTCAGAGAAATCATAGAAGCGTATACAATCTGGATTGCTCCAAACAGTACCAACCATGGTCCAAATAGAGAATGTGCGTGGGTCAATAACTCCAAATTTATTCGGATCAATCCGTATCCCCCCATCTTTAACAATACTCCAGCTAGCAACATACACGTGCTGTAATGTGCCTCTCCATGAGTGTCGGGCAACCAAGTATGAAAGGGAACAATTGGTAATTTCACAGCATAGGCGATTAAAAAACCCAAGTAAAAAAGTACTTCCAATGATATGGGGTACGGTTTATTAGTCAAGTCTTGAATATCGAACGAGGGTACCTCGGTTCCGTAGAAACTCATAGCTAAAGCTGCTACTAAGAGAAAGATGGAACCACCTGCTGTGTATAAAATAAATTTTGTGGCTGAGTATAAACGTCTCTTTCCACCCCACAAGCATAAAAGTAAATAGATTGGAATTAGTTCTAGCTCCCGCATGAAAAAGAAAAGCAAAATGTCTCGAGAAGCAAATAACCCGATTTGGCCACTATACATAACTAACATTAGAAAATAGAATAGCCGCGTATTACGTGTGATCGGCCAAGCTGCTGGAGTTGCTAAAGTAGTAACAAAACCTGTTAGTAGAATAAGACCCATAGAAAGTCCGTCAATACCTAAGCGCCAATGAAAATTAATAGAATTTATCCAATTAAAGTTTTCTATCAATTGAATGGATTGTTTGTCGAGTCGGAAGTGACAATGAAAAATATAAATGATCAGTAGAAATTCTAGTATACGAATGCCCGGGGTATACCATCGAATATTTCTATTTCCGTTACGGGGCAGCCTCGGAAGCAGCAGACCTGCAAAAATTGGAAAGAGAACGATTATCGTTAGCCGAGGTACGTTACTCATCATGGATATAATTTTTAATATAAAGGACTGTCTAAACTAAATATTTCGACTCATACCTAGGCTTCGTAATTGTGAAGCCTCCAGTATGAGTCGAAATAAAAAAAAAAAAAATTAATTTTTTTCTACCTCTACTAGTTAATTAATAGGCTAGGCCCATACTGCGAGTGGTTTCAGCTCCCGGGTAGACGCGTACACTCAAAAAATCTGTTGGACAAGCGGATTCGCATCTCTTACAACCTACACAATCTTCTGTTCTAGGAGCAGAAGCTATTTGATTAGCTTTACAACCATCCCAGGGTATCATTTCCAACACATCTGTGGGACATGCCCTTACGCACTGAGTACAACCGATACATGTATCATAGATTTTCACTGAGTGTGCCATTGAGTCTATTTACTCCTATCAGATTGATATACCAAAAATATTACTTTATTTAAATGGTTAGGATACACCTTTCTCTCCCCGCCCCTTACGTTACGCCGATACTTTTCATTATTAAGCGAAACATTCCCTTCATATGATGTACCCGATCGGGTCTAATGCTTGTATAATATTGTTTCTTATTCTTGAAAATAAATAAAAAGGAGAAGGGAAAAATAAGAATAGAGAATTATAGGGTAAGGAGAGAAACTTAGTTATCAAAGAAAGGGGGGGCGGGTCTGTGACACGATTCGATCGGTAGCGATACCCGTTATTAGATTGAACACCAAATTGCTTGGATTTCGAGAAACGCTGTATTTATTGATCAATTACCATTTTAACAGATTGAATTGATCGATACGAGTCGATCTTCTGTTTCGCTGAATAACAAGAGCGAGGGCCAATCCAATAGCAGCTTCAGCAGCCGCAACGGCTATTATGAATAAAGCAAAAATTTTTCCCCCCAACTGCTGAGTGTCAAAAAAATTGGAGAATGTTGTAAAATTAATATTAACTGCATTAAAAATTGACTCAAGACGCATGAGTGCCCTAACCGTGTTTCGACTGGTAATTAATCCAAAGAAACCAACACAATAAAGATAGGCACCTAACACTAGTCCGTGTTCAAGCGTGATATATTAACCTCCTCCACAGAAAACTCGATAAGTCAATTTTTACACGGTTTTATCATCTAACCTTTCTATTTTAATAAGGTCAAGATTGATCAGAAAAATAAAGAGGTATTCCGAGATGATGAAACAGACCTTTCGTTCATTGTGGTTACTTCTTCGTTACGGGCTAGGGTAATCGCTCCTACAAGAGCAACTAAAAGAAGTATGGAAAGAAGCTCAAACGGAACTAGAAAATTAGTTAATAACGTATATCCAAGCCCTTGAACGTCGTCATTTTCCGAGGTCTTTTTAAAAAGAATCTTCGATTCATTTATGATAGACCATCTTGTACTATAAATCATAATGGTTGATAGTGAAAAAAGACCTGTACAAGCTCCCAAAGTAATGAAATATCCTATACTCCAATTAGTGGGCGAATTGGAACTCGTTGGTTCATCAGTAACCGTTACGGCAGACACAATTAAAACATTTATAGCTCCTACATAAACAAGCAATTGCGCGGCAGCTAGGGAATCAGCATTCAATACGAGATACGATAGGGATATACGGGTGAAAACCAGCCCGAGAAGAAAAGCAGAATGAACCACATTAGCGAGTGATACTACTCCCAAACTTCCTAGTAGAATACCTAATTCTATTAATGTCAAAATAGCTCCATGAATTGATTCGGATAAAGTCGTTATGCACAATCGCTCAAATAGTTTAATATCATCTATTATTTGTATTCACTCTCTCTCTCTTTTAGTAATCCCATCTCTTTCTCAGAGATAGCTAGATGAGTCGATTCATCTATCGAAATATTCAATTGGCACTACGAGTGATGGTTTGATTGTCGGAATAACTACCCATAGATCTTTTGAGTAGGTAACTTGCTGAAAATGTTTGGATTGAAAAATCTTGGGAGATGGAAAGGGGTAGACGCCCCGAAGCCATTTGATCATAATTCAATTCATGACGATCGTAGCTTGAAAGCTCATACTCTTCGGTCATCGATAAGCAATTAGTTGGACAGTATTCAACACAGTTTCCGCGGAAGATACAAACTCCAAAATCAGTGCTATAACTCTTCAATTGTTTCTTTCTAATACTTTTTATTAGTTTCCAATCAACAACAGGCAGATTAATCGGGCATACTCGGACGCATACTTCACAAGCGATACATTTGTCAAATTCAAAATGGATGCGTCCACGAAATCGTTCGGATGATACAATTTTTTCATACGGATATTGGATAGTTATGGGTAACCGATTCAAATGATCTAAAGTAACTGCAAAACCTTGACCTATGTATTTTGCAGCTTCTATGGCTTGTTGCCCATAATCTCGAAATTTAATTAGTGTGGGAAACATATGATAGATAAACCTAATTTTATATATAGATATATATAGATAGATATAGATAGATATAGATATAAATAGATTCAATAGATTTAACTTGGAATACTATTGGATATTGGATTAACAAAAAAAAAGCATATACTATTTGAGTAACAGAAGTTGAAATGGAGCTGTCAGCAACAGATTTCCCGGAGCAATGGGCAAAAGAAATTTCCATCCGAGATCCAATAATTGATCTATTCTCACTCTGGGCAAAGTCCGTCTTGTCAAAATGGAGATAAACAAAAATAAATAAGATTTGGATAATGTAGTAATGATATCTATCACTATTCTCAATAAATCGAAGGAGTCGCTGCTAAGGTCCGAAGAGAGATAATCTTCCCCAAACTTAGTAAAAAATGGAATTGATGAATCCCATCCACCCGAATAAGGAACTGTTACAAATGATGAAGAAACCGATGAATTTGGGTAAGAACCAACATAAAATAAACCAAATTTTATCCCCGAATATTCAGTTTGATAGCCCGCTACTAGTTCTTCCTCCGCTTCCGGTAGGTCGAACGGTAATCTTTCACATTCTGCCAATGATGATATGAAGAATGCTATGAAACCTATGGGTTGACGCCACAAATTCCATCCCAAAAAACCATATCTAGATTGCGTTTCAACTATATCAACTGTACTCAAGCTACCAGATAAGGATAGTCGACGGTATTATTATAGTTACCACCTCTAATTCAGAACCGTACATGAAGTTAGGATTTCATACGGCTCCCCATCGATTCCACGGAGAAGGGTCAATAATTTAAAATTATCATCTCCGATACCGCTGTACGAAGATCCTCCCACCCAATCCTAACCGATGAGATTCCGTTTGCCACAAGAAGTAACTGCTTCCGAATCCATCTTCAACCTCTCAGTCCTTCTTCAATATAGGTTAAATTGCTCCATAAAGCTTTTTCATGCTTACCATACGTTTCCGTCTAGAAAGAGTTTCACCCGCGTATGGGGAGGGAAATCCTCGAAGGATTAGCTTAGTAATCTCCATTTTTTAACAACCTACAATCCCACAAACAGATGATTGTTGGCAGTAAAAGAAAAGAAAAAAAATATATATATATATATTTTTTCTTTTCTTACTAGAATCGGGAAACTGCTGCAAGGGTTACTTCGTTCTAAATAATCATGATTGAAGTGGATAGGAATATACTCGAGACTGGGATTTTATATCTAGATGTACCACTCAATCACCCCTACCGAAGCTGAGTCTCTCTCATCCAGTAAAAATAAAAAGATAAATAGATAAAGACGTGATTTGATCAATTTTACAATCTAACCGTCCCCGCTTTCTATTCCCTCTTTCCTCTCTCTTACAAACCTCTTGCGTATATTAGTGTTCCTGACCATCCACTCATGCTTAATTTTGAAAACCTGATTATTGCTCGTTCCCGCTTCAAGCCTCGGTGACTAACCCTAGACCTGGGGTTAAGAGCAGTGTCTACCGCTCGGATATGCTTTTACACCCGTACATGGAGAATGGGACTCGACTCGACAACTGCGAAACGCTGTTCGATCTCACCCAAATGACTATTTAGTTTATAAATCAACGAAGATTTCTTTTTTTTTTTCGCATTTTTTTTTGCGCAAAGTATCTACCTCCGACTCATACTCGACGAATCGCACGTAGGGATATGGACAAGATGCATAAAGCCAGGGGTATTTCGTAACTGATAGATTGGGCAGCGGCTCTAAGACCACCTAGAAAAGAATATTTATTATTTGAGCCATACCCTGCCATGAGAAGACCTAGGGGTACAATGCTTGAGATAGCGATCCAAAAAGAAACACCTATACTCGGATCAGATAGAATAATATGTTGACCAAAAGGTATTACCAAATGACTTATGAAAACTGGTGTGACTACCACGGCTGGTCCAATATTGAATAACCAAGCATCGCCCCTGGCTGGAACAATGTCTTCCTTTAATAGAAGCTTGATTCCATCTGCTAGAGATTGGATAATTCCCAACGGACCTGCGTATTCTGGTCCGATACGCTGCTGGACCCCCGCGGACACTTTTCACTCGAGCCATACAATGACTAATACTCCTGTTGTAACCCCTATAACTAAGATAATTATAGATACTAGAATCCAAATTAAATCGAAAGAATCTTTTGCAACTACTAATTGATCAAATAGGTGAACTACTTGTTCTCCGGAAGTTTCGATACCAGTTACCGTTTCAACGATCAACCTCTCCCATAATAATGTCTATACTACCTAATATTGTCGTAATATCTGCTAGCTTCATTCCTTTTATCAATTGAGAAAGAATCTGTAGATTTGTAAAACCAGGTGGACGAATCTTCCATCTCCAAGGGAAAACACTATCATCTCCAATCAAAAACACTCCTAATTCTCCTTTGGGAGCTTCTACTCTTACATAATGTTCCTGCTTAGGTGACTTAAGAGTGGGAGAAGACTTCTTGCCAACAAATTGATAATTGAAATCATTCCATTCTACTTCACCTTGTTGCTGATTGAAACGTCGACCTTCCAAATTCTCATATGGACCCCCTGGAAGGAGTTTCAATGCTTGTTTAATAATTTTTATGGACTCTTTCATTTCGCTAATTCGTACCAAATAACGAGCCAACGAATCTCCCTCTGTTTGCCACTGGATCTGCCAATCCAAGTTATCATAACATTCATAATGATCAATTTTTCGGAGATCCCATTGAACCCCTGAGGCTCGTAACACGGGTCCCGATAAGCCCCAATTGATAGCTTCTTCCCTACTAATCAAACCGATTCCCCTTACCCGTCTCAAAAAAATAGGATTCTTCGTAATTAGTCGCTCATATTCATGAATCTTTGGGAGACAATAATGACAGAAGTCTAAACATTTATCTATCCACCCATATGGCAGATCTGCAGCGACTCCCCCGATACGAAAATAGTTATGCATCATTCGCATACCCGTAGCAGCTTCAAATAAATCATAAATCATTTCCCTTTCTCGGAATATATAAAAGAAGGGAGTCTGTGCACCAACATCCGCTAAAAAGGGTCCAAGCCACAACAAGTGGGAAGCTATTCGACTTAATTCAAGCATGATTACACGTATGTAACTAGCTCTTCCAGGTACTTGAATATTTGCTAATTTCTCTGGTGCATTGACTGTTACTGCTTCGGTAAACATGGTGGCTAAGTAATCCCACCTTGTTACATAGGGAAGGTACTGCAAAATCGTCCGGTTCTCGGCAATCTTCTCCATCCCTCTATGTAAATAGCCTAATATTGGTTCGCAATCAACAACATTTTCGCCGTCTAGAGTAACAATAAGCCGGAGAACACCATGCATCGATGGATGATGAGGACCCATACTTACTGTAACTGGATCTATTTCTTTAAGAGGCATACTCGTAAATTGTTTCCCTTACAATAAATATAACAAAATCTAGCTTCAGTAAATAAATAGAAAAGTTTTCTCATGTACCATATGTATCGAAGTACCAACTTCCGGCGCAAATTTGCATCAACGCCCCTTTAATCCTCGAATACTTAGATTTTTTAGAACTTTATTGTACAAAGTTGGATTCTTATCGGATAGATAGATTGAGAGACGCTTGCGTTTGCCTAATAATTTCCACAAACCTCTTTGAGATGAATAGTCTTTGGGGTGCAATTCCAGATGAGAAGTAAGTTTCGATACTTGATGGGTCAAATAGTAGACTTGGGAGCCAGCAGATCCTGTGCCTTTTTTCTCATCCATTAACGACAAATCAATAGATATCTTTTTATTCATAGTAACAATAATAATTATGATTTTTTTTTCTTTCAAACCGATTATAATAGATTCAGTCACCAATTGGACAATTCAATTGAAGCAGTATCAGTTTGAGTGAAATGAAAAAAAAAAATGGTATTGCAACAGGCCCTAGATTCACTGTTTGGAGATCGGTTCCTTATCGATGAGCAGTTATTTTTGTCCCACTGCTCCCCAGAGCTAAGGGCTTCTCCCAGGGCGGGGTGATCCCGCAGGAAGGTGTCTGTCTCATGGGCTTCCTCCTTGGTTAGCGATTCCTGCCAGGCGCGTACATCGACCGCCTGTGGCTCCACTTGGGACGACTGTTTGATATTCCCCTCGTGTACAGTATCCCTAACGATTTGTCCTCCGCCGCACGCCCTTTCACAGAGTTCTTTATTTTCCCTCAAAGCTCTAGAATAGTCAACAGGGTTGACAGAGTCGACATAGTTGACAGGGTCGACAGGTTCCGTCGGGCGAGCCGGAGGCCCACTAGGCTCCCCTCCCTGTAGGCCCTCCTTGCACCTCCATCGGGCCCTATCTTGACCAAAGCCCACCCAGGGGTCCATTTCTTCCATCATCTCTTGTATCATCGGGCTCCCCACCAGCCTACGGAGGGGCAATCCTTCCTTGCCCAAGGAGAGGCCGATAACCACCCGTCCCTTTTCTTTCCTCTTTGATATCACGTCTCGGTAACCTTTAGATCGGATCTAATCCTCTAGCACGTCGCCAAAGGAGCAGTAACCCAGCGGATCTAGCCCGTGGGACTCGGCATATCCAACGTACGATTCATATAGAGAACCTGGCAGGGGGACCTTCTTGGCCCCTAAGGGCAGCTCGTGGCCCGGTAAATGCCTCACCTTGGCATCTATCCAACCCAGCATACCTGAGGGGTCCAATAGGTTTCCCCCTATATCGTTCACCTCTTCCACCTCTTGCCCTATCCGGGACCACTCTGCCGGCATGGACAAGGCCCATGTTACCAGCCCGCTTGCACCCTCCTTCAGCTTATCCAATAGCTTCGGGTCTCGCTTGATACGTCAATTACTTGATTTGGATTACCTTTTTGTTTTGGTAATCCCAATCAAGCAAATGTTCGAACCTATGCTTTTGGTTTATATTCCTCCGCTCGCGTCAATTTTGACGATAGGGTACATCCGTATCTTGAGCATGGCGAATCAACTTCCGTTAGTGATATTGAAACAAAATCTACCTACACAGGCTAGTTCTTCTAGACGGTGGCTGGGCCATAGGAAACGTTTAATTTTTTGGACCTCACTTAGCCCGAAATAATTAGACTCCGTATTCCCGTGAAACCGTCCGATCTCGGGAATGGGAGCTAAATATTGTTCTTCCGGTTCTGGGTACTCTATAGTTAGTAGAGATCGAAGGAATCGTAATTCCCGTCGACGCCTCGGAAGCACGAGATCCTCGATGTTATAAAGCTCAGATTGTTTAGTCTTCCCTTCTATTGCTATAAGCGATAAACGTGATATACATCCATTAGATATATCCTTATATAACCGTTTCTTAAATCTATTTATAAATCTATACTTGAATTTTAGTAGAGGGGTAACAATCTTGTACATCAAAATTTGATCGTCAAATACTAGTGGTAAACGATGGGCTGAAACAATACATAAGTTATTTAAAACACTAAGCCTAGTTGTGTTCAAAAATAGATTCAATAGATCTGAATCTATGCCTATATTGACACAGAAAGCAGTAAGATCTTGGTCATTTCCCAATATGCTAATGAGGACTGTTAAGTTCCTCAATTTCTCTAGTTCCCCCTCTAATGCTTTAGATTTCCATTTCCATCGAAATATGTAATCAGGACTTTCTCTCTCATCTAATGTTATCTCGTATATCTCGTTCAATGTATCTTGAAACCTATCACCTACATCTAATAATTTTACTATCCTGTAATTAGGACTCTCATCCCTCAAAACAGTATTTTTCAATCTTGGTTTTTTTCTAGAGGTGCTTTTGATTCCCGCGAGATCCGGAACTATCCATAGCATCAAATCAAACTTTGATTTAAATTTGATTTCTGAATCAGAAATATGTGAATAAGAAAGTTTCTTTTTTCCCCCTACTCTAGTAAAATTTTCGATACGATTCTTGGAATGATTCTTTTGCGCCAGAGCGTCTTGTCGCATAGGAAATTCTTGTGTATCTGCATCTCGTACAAAATCAACGAAACTCTGTAATGAATAACTATATTTGCGACGCTTATTAAAATTATGAATTCGGTCTCTAAGCAAGGGGTTTTTGGTATAGATAGAATAATTGTCCCGAAGGGCATCTTGTTCCTGCTCATTTAGCCAATTTATCTCAATATTTTTAAGTATGTTCGAATTCTCTAAACCGACCCTCCATTTATGAGGTGCTATATTACGCCACACTTCTAGCGGTAAGTTGCATCTGTAGAAACAATCTACCCATCTATTCCAATTATTTGCATCTAATTCACAGAGCTGTTTTAGGAATCCCCACCCCCCTACAGATTCCCTGATGCGTTCATTAATAACTTTATGTACAATTTTGTTACCTGTTTCATCGAGACAATCTAGTAGATTGTTTATATCACTATTACTCTCATTTATCCCTAAGAGTTTCATCTTATTTATCGAACAATCATTATTACCTGTCACATCGTAACAATCCTCTGCAGAACCCCAATCTTTCCCAGTCCGATACAACGTTGAACTATTATCCCAATCCCCGGTGTATCTGGTCCTTTCTCCAGAATTACTGCTCTTCACGGTTTCATTTAACATAAAACTCAAATCTAGATTTCCCTTTATGCTCATGCTCCACATATTGTCATAAAGATGAGCTTGAGATAGTGATTGAAATTTGTTAACTCGCCACAATCTATTCTTGGTTCCGGAAACAGATAACGTTAAGTTTTCCGTCTCCGCGTAAACCCCAATAGTGTTACTTCTCACTTTTCTCAGTTGCGCTTGTAACGCAGCAAGTTCATTAGAGTAATGAGCAAGAGCTCTGTTGATTCTTTGGAAGAATGCTGATGCTACCAAGAAAGACTTTTCGTTTACTTCCGCTATCAATATGCGTAATTTCAATATAATTCCACCAAAACCCATTATTTCTTTTTCAAATCTCATAGGAACGGTAAGATTCGCGCCCCTCAGTCTATCATCCATTACTAATTCATTGACCTGGAGTTTTTTGGTACCCTGCTCGTTTCTAACAATTTTATCGGTTGATAAATCCACGAATCCATGCGCATTATTATCCGTCACTAGTCCTTCATCAGCATTAATAATTGAGTTAAGTTTTTTGTCAATATGAATCGATCTTTCACTTTTTTTACCAATATTTGATTTCGATTCTACTAGTTTATTTTTATGTTTAATGGCTAGAGTCTCTTTCCTAGTAATATCATTACAACCAGAGTCATTTGATATTTTTTTAATTCCAAAAAATAGACTCAATTCCCTTAATAGACTTGGTCTCAGTATCTTGTCTACATTGAATCTCAAATATAAACGCCATACTTGCTGGGTTCGGAGCGAGAGATTTTTTTTCCAAATCCGAATTAATTCTCTTTGAACGGGCTTCCAAAAAGAAGGGTCTTTTTTAATAGTTCCAAAGGGTATATCTGTTTGAAATCCCCAAGCGGTTAAATAAGTAAATTGGGACCTTTTCCGTTCTAACCGACTGCCTTTTTTTGATCCTCGACCCCTAGTAGATTTGATCTTTCTAAGTTTTTCCCGAATAGTTGATCGTTTCTTCCCCCCATTAGTGTGCCAAGGTTTCAATTTAAATGGATATAGGATCTTTATCTGTAAACCCTCCTTCAACCAGCGACCGGGAAACCGACTATGTGAAAATTCTTCGCCGTCATACGTACACTTAATATGAATCTCTTTTCTCCATTCCCGCCAATCCTTATCCCATTCAGAATCCTGAAGTAGCAATCTACGACCAAAATGTTTAAATGCTATAGATATAGGTAGTTTGATATATTTTCGAAAATTCGGTTGTAAAACCAACAATAAACCTCTTCCACTGTGAATAGGACCCACATCCAATCTAGCCGCTACAGCTGAACGGGCAGATTTTGATCCACTTAAGCCTTTCGTAGCTGAGGATAATTTTCTTTCTTGTTCGAGTTGCAGACCAGCTGCCTCTCCCGGTCGAGTGATTATTATTTCAGAATTCAAACCTGTGAATCCCTCGATAGGTAATTGAAAGAAGGTAGGTATTTCCATTAATCTCAAGAAAAAGGGTGAATGCGCTTTTTCTTGAAGCATTTTCCAAACCAAGATCTTGCGCCTCCTGGACCGCATAGATCCCTTTACAACTTTCCGACGAAAATCAGAGATTTTTGCAAATCGTTTTACTAGTCTTATTGTCTTCCGTTTTGTCTTAGCAATACTAATCCCTAGGTTTCTTAATTTTCTATAACGAACATCACTTTCGACGCCTGGAACATCGAAGCGATTATCAATCAAAATTTCAGTCTCATGAGCCAAATCCTTTTCCAGATCCTCAATTTTATAAATTGAGCGCGCTTCGTTTTTTGGATCAGAGAGGCGCCTTTCACCATTTATTGAGAGTATATCTGATAGAGAGATCTCCTTGAAGTTGCGCCAATCTTCTTCGAGATAAATCAAAAACATGGCTCGATCTATTGGATCGATATCAAATATTTGTTCCCAAGTCACATCGAAACTTGATGAAGAATTTATTCCATTTAAAATGTCTTCTATTTCAAAATCGAACGATAGTCGATTATTGAACATGAAGTGAAATATGCGTTGAGCTTTTCTTGGTAAAGTTTCCCACGGAAGCGGAGTCCTGTTGCTATGTCTCGATTTTTTATTTTTGGCAGAAACCCAATCTTCAATCCGCTTCTTGTAACTGTTTATACCGATGTAGCTGTTCCTTCTAGTTGTCGCTGATCTTGTATTTGTCACTGATTCTGATCCCTTCCTCGTCGGCAGATCTAACTCATCCACTGTTAAAAATGTCTGTGGAGTCGGGATTCTTATACGATAGGAATTAGTTAGAAAAGGATCGTATACGTTGGGTAATCTGGTCTTATTTTCACTTGTCAATCTAGTTTTTTTTTCCATTGCTTTCCAAAAAGTAGACCCGTCGTCTAACAATTTGACTCGGTCCTTTAACTCTTTTTCGAAAGCTTCGTTCCTAACCAATCTTTTTAAAATCCAGTCCCTGTATGTGGGATAAGTTCCCACGGATAAATCCGAATTGTTCGAAGACTCTTCCAATTATCTTTCACAAATTGACTGACTAGGCAACGCTGCAAAGGATAACCTTTGTTTTCCATCGATTACACATTTATCAAAAAAATAAGTGGATACTCGTCTTTTGACAAGACTATTAATGTCGAATCTATTATTTTTTTTGAATCGTATAGGCCGATTTGTTCTCCAGGGCTCGGAGAAAGAGATAGGCCATGGCTTGAAAATCCACCACAGTAGTTCCAGTTCCTTATACTCGAATATCCAAAAATCGAGGTCTTTGTCATTAGACTCATCTAAGAATTTCCTAGTCCAAAAGGACACTGGGGCTCTACCCAAACAGAATATTACATTAATAAGAAGAATAATACTAAAAGTTCTATAAATAGCGCGTTTTACCAATAGATAAAGTAGTGGTGAATCTTTTTCCACACGAACTACGAGTAGTCTCGATAAATAACTGAATAGTATGTGACCGATCAACCAACCAAAAAAACTACTAATTAAGAATATTACGTTATTACTATAACGAAACAAAAAGAGGTGAATTAATCTTGCCAATACAGGACTTGGCAATAGAATCGGATTCATAATCTGAAAGAGAAAACTATTCAGAAATAGGTTACCTATTTGCGAATCACGCAACGAGGTGATAGGACGTAAAGATTGATAATCTGGTAAGTCTTTGGTTCGAAGCCAAAATAGGAACATGTATGGTATTACTACAATAGTTAGTACGTGCGGCTTCGATAACAATATATATATAGGTGAACAAAATACTGATAGAATAATTAGTAGCTGTCCCACCATCGATCCACTCAAGGCAACGATACCGCTGAGGCTTCCTCCCATGATAAAAGCTCTTATACATAAGATTTGGGAAGGTCCGACGGGTAGTGTTGTGAGTAATCCATAGTAAATGCCAAATAATACGTAGGGACCCGCTATTTTGACCCAAGCCAGTGACAAAGTGTTTAAGATATTTAATGTCGTTGTAGTGTTTTTTATATTTATAACTACCCCCTTTCCCCTACTTACATATTGCAACTAGTATTGCCATTATCCATATTATCCCTTAAATTACCCCAATTAGTATGGATACTGTCTATATTATACACATAAATAGCTAATTCTTCCAAATCATTTTGGAAATTATTTATGCACCCAGAATAAAAAGTCTACCAATGTAATTAAGTGGGAGCTTTCTTCTTAATCATAGAAAATAAAAATGAAATAAACAAATCTTATGACTAAGAACTTTTCGACGTTCTTATATATTTATTCATAGTGATTAGTGACCAATTTCTATTACTCGGTAATTTCAAAACAAAATCATTTAACTTAGATTTCTACCGTCTGTCTTGATAGACTGCCCCAATTCAGCATAGAGTCGTTATTACGCCGCAAAGGACGAGTAACGAGCTCAAGAACATCTCTTGCATTAGCGGATCCATGAATTTGGGCAAATGTGAATTCAACAGACCATTTCGTATCAATACCTCTTGCCTCCAAAGGGTTGGCGTGAGCCATTCCGGTAATTGCTAAATTAGGTTTCAGTTCATGCATACGCTGCACCTGACTATAATTATCCGGTTTTTCAACTATTCGTGGCATGGGTGTTCCCATCTTTTTACAAGTCTGCTGCAAAAGCAATAATTCGGCAGCTTGATATCTCTTATCCATGTAGGGGATACCTACTTCGTAAACGATCATTCCGCATCGAATTAAAAATCGTGCTAGAGATATTTCTAACAGATTATCTCCCATAAAGAATATAGATTTTCCGGTTACTATTTTAAGATAATCTTTCAGATTATTCCAGATCTGATTCTCTCTTTGCTCTAGACCGTCAGGTTTCACATTAAATACTGAACAAATTTTTTCGATCCAAGCGCGTGTTCCATCAGGACCGACCGGGAAGGGTGCTCCAATCAATTGGCATTTCCTCCGACGCATCAATGTTGTCGCTGTGCGACTTAAGAAGGGGTTTACACCGCAAACATAAACCCCTTCGCCTAAGGCTGGAAGTTCAGCGTATCTCTGGGAGGGTAACCAACCCGATACATGAATGGATTGACGTTTCGATTCTGAATTCGATTGAGAAGCTACACCTGAAGGCAGAGACCCAAAAAGAACTAAAGTATGGTTATTCAATTTTCTTCCTTTAGAATTGGATCTATTAGATCCTGCTTGAGCGGCGTTCATTTCCTCAACATTGTCAATTGCATCTCTTTTTTCTTGGCTCATAGCATAACAAGCATATTCCGGACAACGGTGTGTCATCGCAGCCAAGACAGTGTCCTCTCCTTGAGTAAAGGCGTAATCCAATCCGTTGGCCCGTGCTACTATAATTGGTACTCCGAGTTGGTGTTCTAATTTGGGTGCTATGCCCTCCAGATCCATCTTTATTATCTCTGTAGTACATGTGCCAATCCAAATAATAACACTAGGATTCCTATCTTTTTTTATTTGGAAACAAATTTTTTTCAACTCTTTTTGATCATTCAATTAAGCTGAAATATCCCCCTCTTCCGATTCCGCCGTTGCGTAACGAGGTTCCGCAAGAATCGTAACTCCAGGAGCATTCTGCAAAAAGTAACCACAAGTCTTCGTACCTACTACCGAGAAAAAACTATCTTCGATCTTTTGATATAACCAAGCTACACGACTAATAGGACAAAAAGTGTGATGATTACCAGTTTCACATTCAAAAGTAGGAATTTCAAGAGTCTTCATGAAAGCGTTTCCTTGGAAAGGGATATATAGAGAGAGAGGCTTGACAATCTCGTCGTCAAATTATCGTAAAATCGAGCGGAGTATTCTGCTGACTATTTTGAGTGTCCTTTGCTTTTTCAGAATTGGGGTTTAGATAAAAATCAGAAAGTAAACTAAATAATTCTCTATCTGGAATTTCTCTTGGTACAATTCCCTCTGGTTTAGACAAAGTTTAATCTGCTACATTTGAATGAAAGTCACAAACATAATTGAGATTCGGTTGGTATTCAGCCATTTCAAACAAAGTCTTTCCCTTCACTCTGGAAACTCGAATGTCTTCGATTAGGGGTAATACTTCTAGTACGGGCATGGGACAAGCTTCTACATATTTATCAATAAGGTCCCTTTCAGATGTTCGGTTACCCACCAAACCAGCTAATCGCAACGGATGGGTATGCGCTTTTTCTCTAACTGATGCAGCGATGCAATTTGCTGCAAAAAGGGCATCGAATCCATTATCAGTAATAATAATACGATAATCCGCATAATTTGATGGAGCTGCAAAACCCCCACGGACTACGTCCCCCAAAACATCAAATAAAATGATATCGTACTCATAAGAAGCGTTTAATTCTTTCAGTAATTTTACTGTTTCTCCCACGACATACCCACCGCATCCAGCCCCTGCGGGTGGTCCACCAGCTTCCACGCGGTCTACCCCACCATAACCTTTGTGAATCACATCTTCGGGCCATACATCTTCATAATGATAATCCTTTGATTGCAAAGTATCTATAATTGTAGGTATTAAAAATCCCGTAAGAGTGAAGGTGCTATCGTGTTTGGGATCACATCCAATCTGTAAGACTCGTTTTCCCCGCCTGGCTAAAGCTATTGATATATTACAGCTAGTTGTTGACTTGCCAATCCCGCCTTTACCATAAACTGCCACTTTCGTCTCACAAAGCTCCAATTCGTGTTCATTTCTTCCGACTACTCCTCATCTTCCCCATCTCTATTTCTCTCCTTTTCCCTTTCTTTATTCTCCCTATTACTATTGAAAGATATTCCTTCTACTTCCATTCCATGAGGTAGAAGAATCCTGTGGCTATTCTACTATGCTTCTCGGAAGGGGGAGAATAGAAACTATTGATTGGTGATTGATCGATACAGATCATGGGGGGGGCAATCAATCATGGCCAAGATCAACCACACCAGCCCCCCCCATGATTCGGGGGCTCTATTCAAATAGGATTGCTATCGCTGCCGCTTCTTCCTATAATAAGAGTTAGGGTGTACGCAAAGTTTCTGAAATGTCGGAGGAAGCTTAACGTCTTGTAGATTCAGGGGCGGCTCAAAGAACAAGGGTCTTTACTTTAAATGTGTATGAGACTAAATCCCCTACCATTTTCCCCGGTAGCTCAGCGGTAGAGCGGTCGGCTGTTAACCGATTGGTCGTAGGTTCAAATCCTACCCGGGGAGATTCATCTATTTCCGGTGGAATGAAAGATGGTTTAGATGATGGAGATGATGACGCTTCTTTCGAATAAAAGAACTTGATTCCCCCTAAAAAAGGGGAAGGTACATTCTCATAATATCCTTAAAGATTGACATTATCTACATAAAAAACTCCCAGTGATAGGATAGTTGTCTTTCACCCATATGCCAAATCAAATCACTATAGCCCATCAACCAGTGAAGGATTCAATATCATGTTTATTTCAAGCTACACTAATTGATGAAAGAACCAAAACGTTCCCCCCTTTTGGATAATCCAATGCTTCTAAGGACCCTATTTAAGCGTCGCTTTTTCGAGAATCCCTACTCCACTCTGGTGTACTGAATGATTGGGATAAGCAAATCAATCAGTCACCTCGAGAGTGAATCCACAATTTTATCAAGGATCTATTCTGAACAGGATATTGAAAAGTTGCTTCCCTATAAACCGCTTCCCATACTCCCTATAGAAGAAATTAGTATTCTTTTTCATTTTTCATTTTTTTTTTTTTTTCAAGTAGAAAGACTCATCTAGTAAATGATCTATAAATTCTTAATCATTTGAGATTCTACAAGCAGAATCTTATTCTTTGTATCAGTAAAAGGAAAAGATAGATCTTCCTTCTACTGATTCGACTTCTAAATACCTCTATATTGCTAGAGATCTAGACTGACTGAATAGTATCTAAGATTTTCTTATATGATATTGAACTTTCATTAAGAAATTGTTTCGTTATTTGATCCAGTGACGTCCCACCAAACTGGAACGGATTGAAAAGATAGTAATAAGTTTCAAGCAACATATTATAGATAAGAAAATCCTTAAATGGGGAACGGTTCCGTCTCATCCATCTATTTCTATGAACCAGAAGCCTAAAACGAATAAATCGCTCTTGCAAATCTTCTACTACAATGCTTTGATACAAGTGAATGGGAACAAATATCTGTGGATATTGCAGATGTATATGCATAAACTAAGTTTCTTTGACGTATTCGGAATGTCGCTCCTCATCCAAAGGGAAATTATTCCGCCGCTTAATAGATGATTCAGCTATCGATTTCGGATCATATCCACGATAGAGAAAGAAATTTTTAATCTTTTCGTTTGAGAAATGTTTTTCGCGCTCCCTTCTCATACCGTAAGTTACGTAGAGCCTCCGCACCAGTTCTTGATTTGCTAATAAACTACGGCGCGAGGAGGGAATGTTAGGATCCGGCTGGAATAGAAGCATAGGGTCCCAGATGAAGCGCCCCCCTAAGAATCGAGTCGGTTCATCGGATCGATTACATTGTATTTCATATTGATTAGATGAGTCGGAGATTCCCAATTCGAGAAATTGCTCACGTAACGAGATATTATCCAATCGGTTTTCCAATCTTTTAATATATCTTTGCCTCAACCTACCTAAAGCTCTCTTATAACTGAAAAGATATCCTTTTTTCTCATACGATCTATTTTCACTATACTTAATCTTATTCAATTCGAAATCCCGTTGGGGTATTTGATTCTGATTTTGGTAAAGGAGGATTAGATTATACAAATTATTGAATTCGGATAAGACTCTTATCGATTCATAAGTACCACTTCGCATGAAACTGAGACGCCAAGCCTTAGGGGACCAAGTAATCTCACGCGATACTTCCGTCGGAACTAAGTCTATTTCGGTTGACTGTTTCATTTCGAAGTCGGTTAGAGAATTAAACACCCCTTTTCTCGTAGATTTAGAAGAATGACTTGTATAGGTTATATCTGAACAGTACCTGGGTTCAGTAGGAGAAGGAAAAGAAAGACTATTATTGGATTGACTTCTGCTTCTACAGATTTCTGAACATGAGAAATCCTTTGAAAGGTTTTCTAGAACACCACACGCTAGGTTAAAGTCATTCTCTACAAGTTTATCAATAACAATGAAATTTTCTTTCTTTCTCATATCCATTTTGAACGAACCGCGAGCCGCTAATCCAGCCAGTAGCCCTAGGATATGCAAAAATAGAGTGAATTCCTTAATTGTTGACTCGGTTATTGAAGGTTCCACATACCAGTTAGACAAATGATAAAATCGCCTCTTTGACGCATTACTACCAATAAATAGAATATTTGTGGGATAAGTATCTATCAAACTATTTTTTAGAATAGCTTCTCCTATCCTCTGAGAAGAGATTTCGTATTCAGAACTGGATTCTATCCCATTGCCCATATAAGTAACAATTGAATGTTGTCTATGTGACGCTAATCCAATTGCATCACTACATACAATCTTTTTCCTTTTGGAAGTACCGATTAATAATGCTTCATTAGCAGAAAGGAATAAATCTCGTTTGCTATAACCCGTAGTTCCAGACCCAGTACCTTCAAGAAGAAGCGGATTAGCCTCTATTTTGAAGCCTTTGATACGTAAGAGAATTGACAATTCTTTCTGACGTTGACACCTGTTGGACTTTCGGAAATTTATCAATTAGTTTAACCGGTTCGGAGCTATTGGAGCTGGATCTACCCTTGCAGGTACATGAGTCGAAGCAATAACAATATTCTTACGAATGCGAGAATTACTGCGCCCATAACCAATACTCCTCAATATTGGGCAAAGTAAGAATCTGGGATCAGCTTCTAGTCTATGATACGAGCGATGAACATTCAATTCATGAATATCTTGAATCCATATTGTACAGGGAGACACCTCTCTCGCTATTGCAAAAATGAGATTTAATCGGTGTACACTCTCTTTCGAGATGAAATTTCCATGTATATTATTGAAATATGATCGATTGTATAGCAACTTTCTTAGTGGTAGCCTCATCAACGGGAAGTAGGATTTGGATGCTACATCCCTAATAACGGAAGATCGTCCAGTTTCTATGGGTCCTACTACCGGAATTCCTTTAGATGGTAATAATCCTGATTAGAGTGAGATAGGTATGTCATGACATGGCATATTTAGAATGCCTCTTCGTCTCGTCGTTGCTGAAAATAGACTATTTCTCTCGGGGGCGGAAAGAGCCCACTTCTCCGCAGGATCCAACTTACGGATCTTGTAACTTAATAGATCATTTTGGCGGAATTGAAGTAGGTATGCCAAAACATTAGATCTTTCTTGTGGGAAAGCTTCATGATCAATCTCATTGCTCGATAAATCAGAATTGGAATTCAATTTCGATTCATACTTGGAAATAATCTTATTCGTTACTAAATATTGAGTCAATAGTTCTTTCTTACTATTAAGGGTATCGGGGCTTTCCCTACAAAGTATCCATGAATCTAGTTCATTTTTCACGAAGGAGAAAAAGATTATATTATTTATATAATTCAAGAATCTCTTCAAAGAATAGATTAGTAGATCTTTCGTTTACATTTACCTTGTCGAAGGGGAATACATTACCTTTTTCAAATAGGATCCACGCATTGGGTCTATTAAATATCCAATAGTATCGAAACGTTTCCATGAATGAAGGGAATTAGAACCCGAAACGGCAGACAAATGGTGCTTGGAGAATGCAAGAACGAATAATATTGAGAGAATAAGGTAAGATAAGATAGACTTATTGGAAAATTGAGATACTGACCATCCTGAATGTGACATCTTCGTTTCATTAGTAATTTCTTTGAAAAGAATAAGATCTATCCTGGATAATATGGTATTGATGGAATCAGTTTTGAATCTCAATTCTAGGCTTTGGAATAAATAAGCTTTGGTACCATCTATATCCTCAGCAATTCTTTTATAAATTCTAGGTAGATTATGATTCGAGTCATCACTTATTTTAAGTACTATTTCTGGATATGTTTCTCTAATCGGATCGTAGAAGTATCTCCACCGGTTAGGGGTAAAAAACCAAGGTATATACTCTCTGAATAGGCTCCATTTTTCACAGATATTGTCTTTCCAAAAGATCCAAGAGATCTTATATTTGTTCAAATCTTTTGATAATTCATTGAAATTGATGAAATGGGATGGACGGATAGGCTCTTTACGGATATATGGATCTGCAAACTTCGTATCTTCGTGCGGAACCTTCTTCCCAATCAATCCTATTAGAGATCTTGATGTTACATCGTTGCGTAATGAAAATCTTAGCGACCAGTAAAGCGTTTCTAATTCTTCTGGTTCCCAGAAATATCCAATAGATGGATCATTTTGATAGAATCGATTCTTGGTGGAAACATCCCCCGAGTCTGATCTATCTTCAATAGACTTCTCTTCTGAATTGACTTGATCCAACCCCAGATTCTTAGGACGAGGTCGGGGTCGCCGATCCGCCGATGGATTAGAGTTTATCAACGTTTTTTCCATTTCCAAATAAAATCCATCGCTACTGCACGAAGATAGAAACGAATCTCTCGTTTCACGAGGAGATGAGTTCAACTTCGACAATAATCTTTTCAGATCTGAAATAGAATTAAAAAGTCTATCTGAATGAGTTAATAATAATGTTGCAGATTCATGCAGATTAGACGGAATAGGTTGAACTGTTGTGAGTACATGATCAACAGTTTCCCCTTCTGTTCGTTTCGATAAATTGGGTGATAATGAATCCGACAGTTGGGACTGAATAGATGAGATGATATTAGATGAGATGACTTCATTATCGGAGCCCACATAGAAATTATCTAAGACATTGGAATAACTGCTGCTACATCTCCCAATAAAGAAATCCCTTTTGGTTCTCGGAATGAAATTGCTTCTAGCATAGTTCCATACAGGTAGATTAGAGTGGTCTAGAAAGTTTAGTGTATTCACTTCATCGGAAATGTATCTTGAAATACTCTCACCAATATCTTTATTTGAACCTCTGCCACGACTTGAATTATCTAGAAACAGATCCCAAGTCTGCCTCCCCGTAGTGGAAAGAGCATCACTTGAAAATCCTGTTCGGATAGATTCGATGCGGGGTAATCCAACAAGAGGCGGATTCACTGCGGGTTCTAGTGAGATTGAAGAGCCTATCGATTTTTTATCCATTAACAATCTGGACTCAATGAATAAAATCTTTTTTCTCTTGAGAATTCTTTTGAGGAAAGATATCTGTTCGTCAATGTCAATATCGAGTAAACTCGATAAGGGATCAAGCATCGAAAGATCTATATCGTTCAATTTATCGATGCAATAATCAATCGTATCTATCAGAACTTCTTGGCGAGTAACCTCGGTAACAATCATTTTGTAAAGAAATAAAACATTGAGAAATCGATGAGGATACTTCTCGTTATTCTGAGTGGTGTTATTAATACTAGTACCAATACTATTTAGTAATTTGTTTCTCATTATCGAGACACCGTAAATCGATTTATCCAAGTCATACTTTATTTCTAAAAAGACTCTCCCGAAAGGGGAAAAATACGAATCTCTGGTTGTATCAAGCCATCTATGCGCATTTGACTGAACATTCCTATACTCATCGATTCGGAAGGTCATATACTCGTTCAACAAACGCTCTATGTTATCTTTCCATTCCAATAATCTTTATTCAGTTGCAATTCTTGTTACACCGGTGGATTCCCCGCTCCCCGCCCAGCCATCCAACCGATATTTGATTCGGAAGAAATATTCACTAGCTAATGCACAGAAATAGTCATATAAAATAAGTGTGTATGTTGAGTAGAGAGGTATCAATCTATTTCGTCCATACAACCTAACTAGAGAATATATTGAATGTATGTTATCTTTTCCTTTCAATTCATTTAAAAAAGTAGTATTTTCGATTCTATTAGTTACTTCTCTAGGTATACCTAAAGATATTTTAAAATATCTTGGAATAATTCTATTGAGGTCAAAGTATTTGCTACTCGGCAACTCTAGTTTCTTGCCAAATATCCTAGTAAATGATAGATTCTTTTCCATTTTCAATGGAAATACTTTCCCAGATTTCTCATTACTATTAATATCAATAATTATTGCCCCATTAGAAGTCGGATTCAATTCCTCAATTATCAAAATAAATCCAGTGAGTCGATTTATTAATTCATTTCTTATTTGTGAATAAGTGTGTAGAATAGGAGAGTCTCCCCCATTTTCGTGACAATCTAACCCGGATATACCATCACGAGACGACATTGTATTTTTACAAGATGGAAATGAAGACAAATTGGAAAAGGCCTCCCTCAATCTTGTTGTTTGTAGTCGATCCAGATCTTGCTTGTTACGGATTTTTCAGAAGAATAACGAATCAGAATCATTTTGGTAACAGTCACTTTTCCTTTTCTTTTGATAAAGTCCCGCATGTTTATAGAATTTGAAAAACCTATTTGAATCTTCTAAAAACCTATCCCTCCATAATATCTGAATCCTCTCAGTCTCATCTCTGGATATATCCTCGCCAGGGAGTGAATCCCTCACTATGCAGACCTTCCATCTACCTGAAACCAGAGGATTCATTGCACCATAACGAACTTGCTTTTCTTCTCTCGTCGAACCTGTGGGAATATCTTCGTTCGACCCTAAATAGTAAGAATCAGGTGTTCTTCTCTTCCCATCCTTTTCAACAGATAAAGATCTTTTGGATTGAAGAAAGTAGTAGGATAAGTCACCAGAATTTTCTGCTTGTTCTTTTCTTACTCCACCACCCCCATTAATTATTTTCGCTAATATAGAACTTCTTTCGATCGAACTTCTATCACTCAAGCAATGCATAGAAATTGGTATTGTTAGTAACATTAGGATTTCCAGGGTGATGCTACTACCCCTCTTTACTGAATGACGCAGATTGCTTAGAAATAGTGAACTTAGACTCCATAAGTCAAATAATCTGATAAAAGGTTCATAACTAGACAATGGACCAATTAAAAATTCTTTGAGATGTTGGTTCTTCAATGATTCGAAGAAGTAGTCTAATCTACTGATTTCTACTAACCCCGGAACTTTAGATAGAGAATATGGACTTCCTACTCTTTTTTTTCCCACCCTTTCTACCTTATTTTCTTTTTTCATCTTATTCATATGTGATAGATACTATCTATTTCTCACATTTATTATATGGATAATCTTGAAAGATTCAAGATACGTTGGAGTAAGTACTTCAAATAAGTATAGTGATTTCTATACATATTCGTGTCCAAAACTGGAATTGGATCGGTAATTTCAAATCGTTATTGTTGAGGATACCTGTACATAACCTATCCACTTTTTTTTTTTTAACTTTTTCTATTCCAAGCAATAAGAACGAGTTATCTAATTGGATGGGCGAACGACGGGGATTGAACCCGCGCGTGATGGATCCACAATCCATTGCCTTGATCCACTTGGCTACGTCCGCCCCCTCTACTACTGGGCTCCCTGAACGTGAAAGGGAACACGATCGATCTATTAAGCTATTAGGGTCCTTCGATTGATACACATACATATTAGTTGTGTATATAACGAGACAATAGGAAATCTGTGAAATGAAGAACGTACTCCCACTCTATTCATTGGTAGATTACAAGCATTCTGTGCATTGGAATAGAAATAGTTTTAATATTTACAGCCGCATAAGAGTATTCTAAGGATTCTTCAGAATTCAAGATTGGGAACTTATGATTGTAAGATTCTGACAAACCATCACCATTCTTTCTATTCGTTTTATCGAACGAAACCTCATTGGACACCAAACCTTTTAAAACTAAAAGGTTTGGTGTCCAGTTATACTGCATAACCAGACAGATATTATCCGTTTATAGAAGGAGCTTCAACAGAAGCTAAGTCTAGAGGGAAGTTATGAGCGTTACGTTCATGCATAACTTCCATACCCAGGTTAGCGCGGTTTATGATATCAGCCCAAGTGTTAATAACACGACCTTGGCTGTCAACCACGGATTGGTTGAAGTTAAAACCATTCAAGTTGAATGCCATGGTGCTGATACCTAAAGCGGTGAACCAGATGCCTACTACGGGCCAAGCAGCTAAGAAGAAGTGTAGAGAACGAGAATTGTTGAAGCTAGCATATTGGAAGATCAAACGGCCGAAATAACCGTGAGCAGCTACGATGTTGTAGGTTTCTTCCTCTTGGCCGAACTTATAACCTGCATTAGCAGACTCATTCTCAGTGGTTTCTCTGATCAAACTAGAAGTTACCAAAGAACCATGCATAGCACTGAATAGAGAGCCGCCGAATACGCCAGCTACACCCAACATGTGAAAAGGATGCATAAGGATGTTATGCTCAGCCTGGAAAACGATCATAAAGTTGAAAGTACCAGAAATGCCTAGAGGCATACCGTCAGAGAAACTTCCTTGACCAATTGGGTAGATCAAGAAGACGGCGGCAGCAGCTGCGACGGGAGCTGAGTACGCAACAGCAATCCAAGGACGCATACCCAAACGGAAGCTTAGTTCCCACTCGCGACCCATGTAGCAAGCTACACCAAGTAGGAAGTGAAGAACGATCAGTTCGTAAGGACCACCATTGTATAGCCATTCATCAACGGAAGCTGCTTCCCAAATTGGGTAGAAGTGTAACCCGATAGCTGCAGAAGTAGGAATGATAGCACCAGAGATGATGTTGTTCCCGTATAACAAAGAACCAGAAACGGGCTCACGAATACCATCAATATCTACAGGAGGAGCTGCGACGAAAGCAATGATGAATACAGAGGTTGCGGTTAGTAGGGTAGGAATCATTAAGACACCGAACCATCCGATGTAAAGACGGTTTTCAGTGCTGGTGATCCAGTCGCAGAAGCGACCCCATAGGCTTGCGCTTTCGCGTCTTTCTAAAGTTGCGGTCATGGTAATATTTGGTTTTCAAAATAATTAGTGATTCCCCAGGCTAGTAAGCTTGTTGATTCCCAGTATATCACGAAATCCTATCCGTGTCAACTAAGATTGATTGAGTATCCAAAACTATTAGATACAGAGGCTATTTCTCGGTATCTTGAATAATTCCTATCCCTTATTTCACAACGCGGCTTCCCTTTTTTAGAACAAATTTTTTAGAACAAATAATTTTTGGTTTTTACTCTATGTCTCGTGGGAAGGAGGGAGACTAACTCTTCATTGATCATCCATTGAGAATTGGAACGATATTGATTATCGATCACCCTATAAATATGAAGCAACGTTCCATTTCGACGAATGGGAGTACAACATTCTGTCTCTGATACACTAGTTTTTATTAGATGAAATCTCTCTAAAGTAGTTGGAGGGTTGTAGCAAGTAAGGTAAAAATGGTGAGTAAGAAAGGGAAAGTCGATTTTGATCGAATCTCTGTGGCTTGAACTTAAAACTCGGCGGATTCAAGTGAAGTGTCGGAGTCTCATTCCAGGTTTGGAACTGGGAGAAGCTTCTCAAATTGTAGTGATCTTTCAGATCATACAGCTTTCTCTATGTGCGTCCCAATCGATTTCAGTTCTCCGAATAACTAATCGATATTGCATCAAGCCTTTTCCCGATGGACTTTCCAACTCCACATTAGTTTCTTTCCCTTCTATAAGATAAAGAGTCTAATAATTGATAATCTAATAAATAATTATCAATCCTCACTTATGGCTTAGATATCTCTTATTCAGCGTCCAATTTTTACTTATCCATTTGTTTATGGCGTATTCTGATTCCCGATAACCCGCGCCCTGGTTCCAATCCACAATGAAAAGATTGTGGATTGAAACAAATCTGAAACTAACGGAAATGGGCAAAAGCTTTGTTAGCTTCCGCCACTTTATGGGTCTCCTCTTTCTTCCGTACGGCACTACCAGAATTTCTGGCAGCATCCATTGATTCATCACTCGATCTTAAAGCCATACTTCGACCTGAACGTTTTCGACACGCGATCAATAACCATCGGATAGCCAAAGCTTTTCCTTCTGCAGGTACCACTTCAACGGGAACTCGATAAGTCGATCCACCTACACGTTTGGATTCTGTTACTACATCGGGAGTTACCCCACGTACTGCTTGTCGTAGAACAGACAGTGGATTCCTATTTGTCTTTTATCTAATCCGCTTCATAGCCCGATAAGGAATCTGATAAGCTAATGATTTTTTTCCATTTTTAAGAATACGATCAACCAGCATGTTTACTAATCGATTACGATAAATCGGATCCGATTCTATATTTCTCTTTCTGTTCACTACACTGCTCCGATGTAACATGAGTTTGCAGATATGTCAGATTTCAATCAATTATTTTATACCAATGGTATCTTAGAATATTATTTTGGCTTCTTCACTCCATATTGTAGGGTGGATCCGCCGGTTAGTCGAAGATCTCCCTCCGAACTGCACGTACGACTTTCATCGAATACAGCTTTCCATATGATTGAATAGAAACTATTGAAGTGAGTTTGAACCACTTTTAGTGAATCATATTTACTCATTATGCATTGAGTATCCGTTTCCTCTTCATTATTCTAGGAATAGAAGAAAGTCAAAGTTTAGGAATGGAAAAAGAAAATCTTGCATTTCAGTTATCTCACTAAGAATGTCCGTGGGTTTATTGATCCAATTACCAAATGTTCACAAAATCTTCACCGAATCTCCATAATAGTAGTCTGAACCCGCTCCAAGAGGAAGAGACATTCTAAGATTTTCTAGGTAGGAGTCCAGGTAAAACTCAACTTACTGGAATGTAATACCTTAGACACCAAGTTGTTTCACACAAATAGATGGATAATAATCAATCTTTGTAATAGCAGGCTTCAGTCCCCCGGCAATGCTGGGTCGGCTACACGTTTAACATATCAGAACAACTGATACGGAATCATTGCGATGATACAAGTTGCGATAATGTTCTGCAACGCACTAGAACGCCCTTTCTTACGATCCTTTACTCCTACAGCATCTAAGGTTCCTCTAACGATATGATACCTCACCCCGGGTAGGTCTTTAACCCTTCCGCCTCTCACAAGGACCACCGAATGTTCCTGCGAATTATGGCCAATACCTGGTATATAAGCCGTTACCTCGAACTTGGAGGTTAATCGAACTCTGGCGACTTTACGTAGGGCAGAGTTAGGTTTTTTTGGTGTAGTTGTGGAATAGTTGACAGATGAGTCAGTTTCAATGTCACTATACAGAACCGTACATGAGATTCCCATCTCATACGGCTCCTCGTCATTCAATTACTCTTAAGAAAAGGAATACAAGATTCTTTTCAGCTATTCTCAGCTACAAAAGAATTTACAAAAAAAAAAAAAAGTAGATTCTTTTCAATTCATTTCCAAATCGTTGCTTTTATGCCCCCTTCATTTACCAAATATCAGTATTATTAATAAGTAGCACGGATAGACAAATGAAAAATCTATCAAATTGATGAGTAGATTCGCTAATGAATTTTTCATTTTCATGTGAGTAATATGAAACGGATCAAATATAGAGGAGATTGACGAGTTGGTATATGCTTATCCATATCATTAATTACCCTTCGATAAGGAATCCATTCTGAAATTAAGACAGCTTCGATATCTGACTTTCGTTCTTTCTTTCGTTCCAACGAGGCTGCCTGAGAAGGATTCGGTAACCTACCTAACTACCTAATAAGTAAGTGAGTAAGGATACGTATCTTTATGGGATAGGATCCGATGACTGCTTGAGGCCCGCTAGTAGCGATGATGCTGAAGTAGCGGTGAGAAAGGAAACCGAGGATATATATGAAAAAGAAAAGAGGTTACTTGTCTCGTTGATTCTGGCTTAGTTAGCTTGTTCCGTGACGAGCGACTAAGTCAAGTCCTGCATCCTATTTCCTCCCTCTTCCGTGGACCGGATCAGACGTCCAGGTTCTGTGGAAAGAAAATTGTACCACGAGAGCTCGAGGAGGTCAAGCTGTTATTACTACCAATGCATGACACAGATTTTTCTAATGTTGTGTACTCCAAGGTTAATTCAGATGAATGGCGAGGACGAGTATTT